TTCTCTTAATATCTTTTTGAGCAAGTGCTAAAGTAGCTCCTAAAAATACCGTTATTATACCTATCAAAGAAATAAGATTCATTATATAAGGTATGACTGTGAAAAGAGGAAAAAGTCGAGCGACAAGAAAAATGCCCGCCGCTACCATAGTAGCAGCATGTATAAGAGCCGAAATAGGAGTAGGCCCCTCCATTGCATCAGGTAACCATACATGGAGGGGGAATTGGGCGGATTTAGCAACTGCGCCGAGAAATAGTAGAGAGGCGCACACAGTGGCAAATAAAGAATTGACACCGTTGTTGTGAATCAAGTTATTGGAAATTTCGAACAAATCTCTAAATTCAAAACTGCCTGTTATCCAATAAAGACCTAGAATTCCTAATAATAAACCAAAATCCCCCAGACGATTAGTTACAAACGCTTTTTGACAAGCATTTGCTGCAATTGGTCGTGTGAACCAAAATCCTATTAACAGATAGGAACACATTCCCACGAGTTCCCAAAAAATATAAATTTGTATCAAATTGGAACTAGTAACTAATCCCAACATGGAAGCATTGAAAAAACTCATATAAGAAAAAAATCTCAAATATCCTTGATCATGAGACATATAATTATCACTATAAATAAGAACCATGATTCCAACAGTAGTTATTAGTATTAACATAATAGAAGTAAGTGAGTCGACGAAATACCCAAACTCTAAGGAAAAATCATTATTGATGGTCCAAGACCATAGATACTGATAGATGGAACTTCCATTTATTTGTTGAATAACTAGATTGGCCGAAAAAAGCATAACTATGCTTAGCAATAACACACTAGAAAAGGCCCACATGCGTCGAAGGTTTTTTGTTGTGATAGGAACAAGCAGAAGTCCCAATCCTATTAACATAGTAACTGGAAGTGGGACGAGAGGTGTAATCCATACATATTTATATGTATCTTCCATAAAAAAATTAAACTAAAAATTTTTAATTGTTTCTGATTCACCAGCTCTTATCTCTTTTGGAAGAAAACATAATAAGGAAATTCATGTATTTAGAAATTTTCATATATCTAACACATATCTAACATATAAAATAAGAGAATTCTAAAAATTCAAAAAAGGAGGTAGCAGTATTTGATTCTCGATTCATCAATAACTCCGTACCTAGTTATTTTAGTTAATTTATTCCTAGTTATTAATTAATGCGTTGGAGAAGAGATTGATTGAGTTTTTTTATTCCAATCAAATAAACTTATCTTTATTTTCTAGTATAATAATACTCTTTGTTTTGTATAGAAAGAACTAAAATGAGTTGTTTTGCATAGAACTAAAAAAAGAAATTACTAAAATTACTTTATTTTTAAGTAAGGTAATTATCATTTCATAAATTCATTTTTACTCGCATTGGAATTTGAGTTATGGATATTCCATGTTGTAGATGAATCTATTAATAATACTATATATGACATTTTTTTATACTTAGTGATACTATAGTCGATGCGCACGTATTCATGGGTTTTATGTGATGAAAAAAAAATCAGCTTATATATTATATATAATGATATAGAACGAACAAGCGATTTTTAACAATACATGTCTTTCACATCCAACTAAAAAAAATTTTAACCCTTTTATTTTTAAATGGCGGTTCCAAAAAAACGTACTTCTATATCAAAAAAACGGATTCGTAGAAATATTTGGAAGAAAAAGGGATATTTGGCCGCGGAAAAAGCTTTATCTTTAGCAAAATCTATTTCTACCGGGCATTCAAAAAGTTTTTTTGTACGACAAATAAAAAAAAAATCCTTGGAACAATCGGAGTCGATATGACTCGATGGATTGGACTATTCATAAAAAAACTAATTTACATTAACTAAAATTTTGAACTCATCTATCTGAAAAAGAACTCAATGTTGTGATATGTATAAAGAAGCTTTTTTCTATCTAATTGGGTTAAGAGTACTCTTTTTTCAAAAGAAGCCGTTAAATAAAAAATAGCGGTTTCACTTTTTATTATAGTCATTTTTTTAATTAACAAAATGGGGATTCTTATTTTCCCCATCGATTCACTTTTTTAGAAAGGAGTTAAAAAAATTAGATTATTTTTCAATAAGTCCTTTGTAGGATCTGAAACAAGTATAAACTACGATCGAACTAACTCCATTTTTTATAGCGGAGCTACCCGGTATAGTATAGATATTGGTCGAAAAATCTAGATATAATTAGAACTAATAGATCAAAAAACATAGACTTTATATACTCTATCTATATACTCTATATATAAATATAAACTTTATATATAAATATATAAATATAATTTATATATAATTCGATAATGATAGTTTGCAATCTTTTTTTATCTCTGAATCATTACCTGGATTCCCCGTTGATTGGTTCGAACCAATCAATAAAAGCCCCAGACTCCATAGTTATGTACGAAGCAGAAATCTATTTTCGAGAAGATATTTTTGAGTCTATGTTTAAATGTTTAAAAAAGATCCATCAATAGAAAAAATCCATATATATATTTTAATATAAATAAAATTTTATATCTAAATATGGAAATAGATGTCGATTTTTTTGGTTATTAAAATTCTATTTTATAAGAATAAATATAAGAATAAAAAAATTCTGATAGAGATTAAAACTCTTTTGTTATATACCCAACTCAATACCTAATTAGTTTGGTAAATTTGATAAATCCTCAAACGGATGATATAAAAAAAGGGGGTTCCAATCATTAATCAAATTTCAAGCAACCTGAATTTTTGTAAGTCCGTGATAAAATTTTAATACATAAAGAATACTATTTATTTTCTTTTGTTTGTTGAAATGTTGAAAGAATGAATCTTTTTATATTTCGTATCCATAAACTCAGATAAATAAGAAAAAAATAATAAAAAATTAGAAGAGTTCTATACCCGAACTGGGTACATAATCATCTATGCTCAAGTGTTTTCCAAGGCAACTTATACTACGCGAAATACCATTGTTAAAATGGAAAATGGATACCATGAGACTAAACTAATTATTATTGAACGCTCAACTCTTTTTTTTTGAAAAATTTTTATTCACCGATTAAATTCGAATGTTTTAGAACATGCATTCAATAGATTGCATCAATCCCAACGATTTAATCATATATAATATGGACTATATAGGATGTTGATCACGCCGCCATGGTGAAATTGGTAGACACGCTGCTCTTAGGAAGCAGTGCTAGAGCATCTCGGTTCGAATCCGAGTGGCGGCATATTCAAAAAGGGTCTATTCTATACTGAATTCCATTTCTGATTTCCATTCCATAATTGGGAACCCCCCCTAAGCACCCCCTTTTTATGATATTTAATACTTTAGAACATATATTAACTCATATCTCTTTTTCGATCATTTCAATTGTCATTACAATTCATTTGGTGAATTTTTTAGTCCATGAAGTCATAGGACTATCTGATTCGTCAGAAAAAGGCATGATAACCGCCTTTTTTTGTATAACTGGATTATTAGTTACTCGTTGGATTTATTCAAGCAATTTTCCTTTAAATGATTTATATGGATCATTAATGTTCCTTTCATGGAGTTTCTCCATTATACAGATAGTTTCTAAAATGCGTAATCATAAAAATTATTTAAGCGCAATAACCACCCCAAGTACTATTTTTACCCAAGGTTTTGTCACTTCGAGCCTTTTAACTGAAATGCATCAATCCGCAATATTAGTACCTGCTTTACAATCCCAGTGGTTAATTATGCACGTGAGTATGATGTTATTGAGCTACGCAGCTCTTTTATGCGGATCATTATTATCAGTAGCTTTTTTAGTCATTACATTTCGAAAAAACATAGATATTGGGGGTAAAAGTAAAAATTTTTTAATTAAGTTATTTTCCTTTGATGATATACACTACTTAAATGAAGACCAAAGTGTTTTACAAAACACTTCGTTTCTTTTAATTACAAATAAAAATTATCACAGGTATCAATTGACTCAACGGTTGGATCATTGGAGTTATCGTGTCATTAGTTTAGGGTTTACTTTTTTAACCATAGGTATTCTTTCGGGAGCGGTATGGGCTAATGAAGCATGGGGATCTTATTGGAATTGGGACCCAAAGGAAACTTGGGCATTTATTACTTGGACCATATCCGCGAGTTATTTACACACTAGAACGAATCCTAGTTTGCAAGGTGTGAATTCGGCAATTGTGGCCTCTGTGGGCTTTCTTATAATTTGGATATGCTATTTCGGGGTCAATCTATTAGGAGTAGGACTTCATAGTTATGGCTCATTCATATTTTCTTCTAATTGAAGAATACATAGAAGGATAGTCTCATATAAAACGTTTTGTGAGTTTTTGAGAACCTTTGGTTCTCAAAAACTCCGGATATATCTTATCTGATTACAATTCCAATTTACTTAATTTAATTTTTCTTTATAAGAAATAAGAAAGCTTTTTTAAAAAATCACAGGAGCTTCTTATTTTGTATATTATTCTAATATGATTCTATCTCATACCTAATATTATTATTATTTTTATAAAAAAAAATGAGATAGAATAGCTTCTACAGTATCAACTGATAATGAGAGAACGAAATCTGGATAAATACCAATGCCTATTACAGGTAAAAAGAGACAGATTGAAATAAATAGTTCTCGTGGACCTGAATCAAAAAAAAAAGAGTTTGTAACATTAAATACCTTATATCCATAGAACATCTGACGTAACATGGATAATGAATAAATAGGAGTTAATATCATTCCAATAGCCATTACAAATGTAATTAGTATTTTTGGCATTAAAAGATATTTAGGGCTGGTAATTATTCCAAAAAATACTACTAATTCTGCAAGAAAACCACTCATTCCTGGTAATGCAAGAGAAGCCATGGAGAAACTGCTGAACATGGTAAATATTTTTGGCATTGGGATAGCTATTCCCCCCATTTCATCGAGATAAACAAGACGTATTCGATCGTAACTGGTTCCTGCTAAGAAAAAAAGTGCAGCACCGATAAGTCCGTGAGAAATTATTTGTAAAATAGCGCCATTGAGTCCCGTATCGGTTATGGAACTAACTCCTATAATTATGAAACCCATATGAGATATGGAGGAATAGGCTATTCTCTTTTTTAAATTGCCTTGACCGGAAGAAGTTGAAGCTGCATAGATTATTTGAATCGTTCCTACTATCATTAAACAGGGAGAAAATAGAGAATGAGCATGGGGTAATAATTCCATATTAATCCGAATCAATCCATATGCTCCCATTTTTAATAAGATTCCAGCTAGAAGCATACATGTACTGTAATGTGCTTCTCCATGGGTATCCGGTAACCATGTATGTAGGGGTATAATCGGCGATTTGACAGCATAAGCAATAAGGAAGCCAAAATATAAAAAAATTTCCAATCCTAGAGGATATGATTGATTAGCTAATGTTTCAAAATTTAATGTTGGTTCGTTGGAACCATATAAACCCATACCTGAAACTCCTATTAAGATAAAAATAGAACCCCCTGCAGTGTACAAAATAAACTTTGTAGCCGAGTAGAGACGTTTTTTACCTCCCCACATGGATAGAAGTAGGTAAACAGGAATTAATTCTAACTCCCACATCATGAAAAAAAGTAAAAGATCTCGAGAAGAAAATGATCCTATTTGACCACTATACATTGCTAACATCAGAAAATGGAAGAATCGCGAATCTCGAGTCACTGGCCAAGCGGCCAGCGTAGCTAAAGTCGTAATGAATCCCGTCAGTAAAATGGGTCCTATGGAAAGTCCATCGATTCCCGATCTCCAGTGAAAATCAAAAATATTTATCCATTTATAATCTTCCTCCAATTGGATTAATGGGTCGTTCAATTGGAAATGATAACAGAATGCATAGGTCGTTATAAGCAGTTCCCATAAGCATATACATATAGTATACCACTTAATTACCTTATTCCCTCTATGAGGGATAAAAAAAATCGACAAACCTAAAGATATGGGAAAAATAACAATTATTGTTAACCAAGGAAAATCGTTCGTGGTAAAGACAAGATAGACTTTGACCACAAAAACCCGCGCCCGAAATAAAATATATTCTATTTTTCTCGAGTACGGGCCTTTGTCGGTAAAGAGGAATCAAATGAATTCAAGTAGAGTTTTCTGAAACGTATCAATAAGCTAGACCCATGCTGCGAGTTGTCTCATGCCATAAATAAACCCGGACACTCAAGAAATCCGTCGGACAAGCAGATTCACATCTCTTACAACCTACACAGTCCTCTGTTCTTGGAGCAGAGGCAATTTGCTTAGCTTTACATCCGTCCCAGGGTATCATTTCCAATACATCTGTGGGGCACGCTCGTACACATTGAGTACATCCTATACATGTATCATAAATCTTTACTGAATGTGACATTGGATCCGTCTCTTTTTTGAACATTATTAATTTTCGATCTGGTAAAGGTAAGTAGTAAATGAATCGTTCATCGTAGATACCAGATGAATCAGCAGGTTACCAAAATTGGGTTTTTATAATCAATTAATTTATAGATCTGTTCAGGAGCGAGGTCCAAGATACTTTGATTTCTTACGTTTCAGCAAACCTTATTATATAAATTATATTATAATATGCTAATTCTAATTTTGGAATTACATAGATTATATGTATATCATGACTATTTATTCAACAAATTCGATTGATTGATACGGGTTGATTTTCTGTTACGATGGATCGACGAAAGAATGGCTAGTCCAATAGCTGCTTCAGCGGCTGCGATAGCTATAATAAAGATCGAGAAAATGTCTCCCTTTAATTGGCGACTATCAAATAAATCAGAAAACGTTACAAAATTTAGATTAACCGCATTCAGTATAAGCTCAAGACACATAAGTGCTCTAACCATGTTTCGGCTTGTTATCAATCCATACATACCGATCGAGACTAAATAGGCACTCAAAACAAGCACATGCTCCAGCATCATTGAACAACTCCTCCTCAATCTTGATTTATTTCAATATGAAAAAAAATTTAACCGATTTGATTGACTCGAATATAACAAGTACTTAATTTTTTTTTTTATCCTAAGTATTTATTACTGACGAGCCATAGCAATTGAACCTATCAAAGCAACTAAAAGAATTATTGAAATAAGTTCAAATGGAAGAAAAAAATCCGTTGATAAATGAATCCCAATTTGTTGAACGTTACTTATTAGGTCCTGTTCTATAATCTGACTTGATCTTGTAGTCCAAATAATTCCATACCATGACGTATCTGAGATAATAGTAATTAATGAAAAAAGAATACTTGTACAAACCAGCGAAGTAATCCCGTCTCCAACGGTTAAAAGAGATAGGTCGTTGGAATATTCTGAACCTTTCATGAACATCACAGCAAATATGATTAAGATATTTATGGCCCCCACGTAAATAAGGAGCTGTGCAGCAGCTACAAAATAGGAGTTAGATGGAATATGGAATAAGGATATACAAACAAGAACCAATCCTAAAGAAAAGGCAGAATAAATTGGATTGGTAAGTAATACCACTCCTAGACTTCCTAATATAAGACCCGATCCTAAAAAAACTAAAAGAATATCATGTATTGGTCCGGGTAAATCCATTAAAATAAGAGATAAATTAAGTAGAAATATTTCATGACCTTAATCACCGGGCCAGGAAAAGGGGGTTACCCTATATTTTTTCTTGTATATGATGATATGCTCTGAATCTTAATGCAGTGTGAATCGATATGGATACAGCCTTGTTTTATATGAATTCGATTTGAAATTCAAAAAAAGCCCGGATTCTCACAAATTAGTAGTTATTATTTTTGGTTACTGACTGATGAACCAAAATAAAAGAATTTCGCCCTTTTATTCACCCCTTGAAATGAAAACTTAATCTTAATAATTGAAATCTTTATTAAATCTAAGGGGTTTGCCTGTCGATATTTTTATTTGAGTCAAATTCATAATTGTTTGTTTGAATTGTGTAATCCCCAATTACCGAGATTGGTAATCGTCCCAAAGCAATTTGATTATAATTCAATTCGTGACGATCATAACTCGAAAGTTCATATTCTTCAGTCATTGATAAACAGTTTGTTGGGCAATACTCAACACAGTTACCACAAAATATACAGATTCCAAAATCAATACTATAATTAAGCAATCGTTTCTTTCTAATATTTGTTTCTAATCTCCAATGAACAACAGGTAAATCTATGGGACATACACGAACACATACTTCACAAGCAATACATTTATCAAATTCAAAGTGGATTCGACCGCGGAAACGCTCTGATGTGATCGATTTTTCATAAGGATATTGAATAGTTACAGGTAAACGATTGGCGTGGGATAAGGTAATCATAAAACTTTGACCAATGTACCTTGCAGCTCGTACTGTTTGTTGACCATAATTTATGAAGCCAGTCACCATAGGGAGCATATGGTAGATATCCATGAATAATTTGATGTTTCTTTCTCTTGCTTAAGAGAGATTATGAACCTAGAATTTTGTATTCTGTTACAGTGAAAGGAGTTGAGAAGAAGTTGTCAATAATAAATTACCTAGAGAAATAGGTAAAAGAAATTTCCATCCAAGATTTAAAAATTGGTCCATTCTCATCCTAGGTAAAGTCCATCTTGTTGTGATAGGAATGAACAGGAACAAATAAGCTTTAGCGAGCGTAATAAGGATATTCATTGTTATTCCAAAAACTCCATTTATTCTTAGAGGAATAAATATGTACGGAATAGACAGATTCCACCCTCCCAAGTAGAGAACTGTTATAAATAGTGAAGAAACTAGTAGATTTAGGTAAGAAGCAACATAAAATAAACCAAATTTTATACCGGAATATTCGGTTTGATAACCCGCTACTAATTCCTCTTCTGCTTCTGGTAAATCAAACGGTAATCTTTCACATTCTGCTAGGGAAGAAATTAAAAAAACTATAAAACCTATGGGTTGGCGCCAGAGATTCCATCCCCAAAAACCGTATTTTGCTTGGGCCTCGACTATATCAATTGTACTTGAACTGTTAGATAATTATAGTCGATGATAACATCACTGTTCCCGTCGCTATTCCAGAACCATACATGAGACTTCCGCTTCATACGGCTCCTCTATGGCCACAAAAAAATATAAGGATTGGCTCGCGTAGATAAAGTAAAGATACATTGGATAGTCCCTAATTAGACCAATAGAATTCTGTCTGCTATAATAAAAAAGTGCTTCCGAATTGATCTCATACCTTATTTTTTATAATTCAAATTTAGAATTTATCTTTGTTCAGTAATAACGGAATCCTTCAATAAAATATGCTTTGTATCAGTAAATATTTCGACACATATCTTTCGATTATGAAAAAAAAATTAGACACCGCACTAATTAATAATTAATAAATTATATAATGATAAGAATTCCATTCTATCTGTATAAATGTGGATTGAGTGGGGAAAAGCAAAAATACAAACGATCTTTTATCATTTTCGTATTGCACTCTATTTATTTCGTTCCTATTCTTCTTTCTTTTCTCAAACAAAAGGGGAATTCAAAAAAAGGATTACTTCGTTCCTGTATAGTTATTTCTTTAATCAGTGGATAGGAGTATACTCTGGATCGGAATCATGGGGAAGTACTTCTTGATCATTTCTACTAACTTTAAGCCCTCATTATAATTCAATTCTTTTTTTGCAACAAAAATATCCCTTTGCATACCTTAAAGAATTTCCATTACTAATCCTTTTTGCACCTTAGTGTTCCTAACCGCCCACTTTTTTTTTGATGGATTCCCTATATGGAAATATATAAAAAAAATATAGTAAAAACTCCATACAGTTAGTCTTTTGTACCCGCTTCAAGCCATGATGATTAATCAACCAATCTTTTGCTTGGGATAAACTGTTTCCACTGTTTATGTTTACTTTACTCTAGTACATAGGGAATGAGAATAAATCCTATTATATTACTGCAAACTCCTAAGCTGTTTTGTTTTACTCATATAACTATCTGGTTTAGTTTAGCTCATCAAACCGCGTGATGACTAAAAAATAAGGATATTTATTCAATAAGTCCATTCAATCGCTTTCCTAGAAGAAGGAAGTCAAAGTTGAGTCGCTATTACAACGAATCACACGTAGAGATATTGATAAAACACATAGAGTTAATGGTATTTCATAACTAATAGATTGAGCAGCAGCTCGTAGACCACCTGAAAAGGAATATTTATTATTTGATCCGTATCCTGACATAAGAAGTCCAATAGGAGCAATACTGGAAAAAGAAATCCATAAAGAAACACCTATACTGAGATCGGCTAGAACAAGGTGATAACCAAAAGGGACTACTGAATAACTTAGCAAAATAGATATGACCGCTATAGATGGCCCGATACTAAATAAACGAATATCCCCTCTAGAGGGAATAAGATCTTCTTTGAAAAGCAGTTTAGTACCATCTGCTAGAGCTTGAAGAATTCCCAAGGGGCCGGCATATTCAGGCCCAATACGTTGTTGTAACGCTGCAGATATTTCTCTTTCTAACCATACAATGACGAGTACTCCTATTGTGATTCCCGATACAGGAGTAAAAATAGGTACAAACGACCATATGAGGCTATAGATCTCTTTTAAAGATAAAGACTCCGATCTGGAAAAAGAATTGATAGCTTGTACATCTGTCGTATCAATTATCATTTCAACGATCAACTTCTCCCATAATGATATCTATACTACCTAGTATCGTCATAATATCAGCCAATTTCATTCTTTTAACTAACTGAGGAAGAATTTGCAAATTGATAAAACCGGGTGGACGAATTTTCCATCTCCAAGGAAAAACACTATGATCTCCTATCAAAAAAATTCCCAATTCCCCCTTTGGGGCTTCTACTCTTACATAAAGTTCCTGTTTTGACAATTCAAAAGCGGGCGAGGGCTTTTTACTAATGAATCGATATTCAAAATTATTCCACTCGGAATCCCTTGCTCTATCAAAACGTCGGACTTCTAAATTCTCATAGGGTCCTCCCGGAATTCCTTCTAGAGCTTGTTGAATAATTTTGATGGATTCCGCCATTTCACCTATTCGTACTAAATAACGAGCTAATGAGTCTCCTTCTGTTTGCCATTGGACTTCCCAATCGAATTCATCGTAACACTCATAATGATCAATTTTACGAAGATCCCATTTTATTCCGGAAGCTCGTAACATGGGTCCTGACAAACCCCAATTTATTGCTTCTTCTCCACCAATAAAACCTACTCCTTCAACTCGTTCCAAAAAAATAGGATTCTGCGTAATAAGCTTTTCATATTCCGTTAATCCTGTTAAAAAATAATCGCAGAAATCAAAACATTTATCTATCCAGCCATGAGGTAAATCGGCAGCTACTCCTCCGATACGGAAGTAATTATGCATCATTCGCATACCTGTGGCAGCTTCAAATAGATCATATAGCAATTCCCTCTCTCTGAAAATATAAAAGAAAGGAGTCTGTGCACCGATATCCGCCATAAAAGGTCCAAGCCACAACAAATGAGAAGCTATACGACTCAGCTCCAGCATAATTATTCTGATATAACTAGCTCTTTTTGGTACTTGAATATTTCCCAATTGTTCTGGTGCATTTACCGTTATTGCCTCTGTAAACATAGTTGCTAAATAATCCCAACGTGTTACATAGGGCAGATATTGTATAATTGTTCGGTTTTCCGCAATTTTTTCCATCCCTCTGTGTAAATAACCTAATACGGGTTCACAGTCAATAACATCTTCACCATCTAGAGTAACGATGAGTCGAAGAACACCATGCATTGATGGGTGGTGAGGACCCATATTGACTATCATGAGATCTTTTCTTGTAGCCATCACAGTCATATGTTTTCTTCCCCGATTCATTATTCTATGAATTACTGAAAACGAAACGAGGTTCATCAAAATTTAAGATCTAATAAATAAAAAAATGCAAAAGAATCCTAAAATTAACGAGTTCGTGTCTCACGAATTTTCAGGTTACCAATTAATTCCTTATAACGTACTCTATTTTTCTTTGACAAATAGGCGAGCAGCCGTTGACGTTTTCCCAAAATTTTCCGCAGACCTCTCTGAGAGAGGTAGTCTTTTCTATGCAATTCCAGATGTGAAGTAAGTCTACGTATTTTATTAGTAAAACTTAATACTTGAAATTCAACGGATCCCTTGTTTTTTTCTTCTTGCGGAATAAGGGAGATGAATGCATTTTTTACCATAAAAATAATTCTTTTCTTTCTTTTTTTTTCCACAAATATGGATTTTACCGATCAGGAATAATAATAATGCCGGCGATTTCGATCTGGTACCTCCAAAAGTCTGGATTTATATTTTTATATCATTTAATTCAGATGCAAGGTATTAGATCTACGAAAGAAAAAAGGATTTGGACCTAAGAGGATTCTTCTGATTCATTCCTAGATCCAATTGATTTGATACGTCATTGAGTCAGCCTCCTGTATACGAATGGAATGGAACGCAATGTGTGTACATTTGTTTATCTTCGTATACCGGATATTACACGTTAGATAAAAAATCTACCATCAATTATGTATCGTGGATACATATGTATCTTTGACATACTGAAACGACTGCCATTATTGGTATCAAACCAATAGCGATTCATACAAGCTAAATCTTCTAATCGATAATTGGGCCAAAGAAATAATTTAAATTCAATCAAATTATGTGTATCTATATCAGTATATTTATCCGCATCAAAAAATTGTAGGCAATTTTTTATTTTATTCCGATTGCAAAGTACTAGATCCACATTCTCATGTAAATCCATTAGAATTCTTAAGTCTCTACGCCGCCTAGAAGATAAAATATTTTCAGGAACAAGCAAATAAAAATGCTTTTTGTATCCACTCACGAACGTTTTTATATGTTGTCTAATAGATCCATTGAAATCATTATCATCCGCATATTCTTTTTCTCGGCATCTTCCATTAATTTTGTGCTTACTCCTATGGACTAATGAAATACCTATGGTTTTATACATAAGAAATTCTGCATCCCATTTTAGAGACAGACGCATCGGTTCTATAAAAAATATTCCTTTTTTTATCAAGTCTGTAACAGTTAGATCCTTATGAATCATAAGTATATCGAGGGACATTTCTCTTGTTTGAATAGAGGATATAGCAATTTCTATTGGATTTATCAGTCTAAGCAGGAGACAATATACTTTAATATTTTTGAGTAATATTTGATTAAAATGATCCTCCCATCTCAATTGAAAAAGCAAATATCTTTTCAGGAGAAGATCCAGTTCTGCTTCTTCCTTGCTCTTGTATTTCCTTTTCTTTCTATATTTTTTAATGCCTGATTCCTCGTAATCTTTTTTAGAATCTTTTTCTTGGTTTCGTGTATCCAATATAAAATTTCCTTGACCCCGCTGTTCTTTTTCTTCTGGATTTTCATTTTTTAATTCAAGATATACTTTTTGATTACCTGATGTATCTTTTTGATTACCTGATATATGAAGATCTTTTTTTTTATTTCCATTTATGTTTTTACTAATGTTTTCATTTTCATGAAAATGAAAAAAAAATAATTGGGTTGGTATGACCCATGGTTTCATCTTATATGAATCATAAAGTAGTAAAAATTCTGGGAACACTCTTGGTTCTATATTCGGTATAGGACGATATAACATTTCTTTGTTCATTCCTACCCACATCCAATCAAAAAACTTTTTTTTCTGATTCGATGGGTTGATTTCTTGACGAATCAGAACATAAAAAAGATCCCTTTTATCAATTATTTGATAATAATTACTATCCGTCTTAGTATCTTTACTAATATAGGTCCCGATACCCGTGTCAACCCCGGTTTTACTATCAATATATTTTATAAGAGAAAATTTGAAAATTCCCCACTCCAAATATTTTCTATCCGGATTTTGATCGGTATGAATAATATACTCTTCTCTTAAATAATCACTACTAGCGATATCCCCTAGTACATAAAAAAATCCGGGTTTAGACGTGTTAGAATTATAGGGAATTCCCCCCCTTACTTGTAAGGGCGACTGAGAAATATATGAGCCTCTACTATCCTCATAATTAATATATTTATCTGAGAAAAGAGCATACCTATACTTTTTTATTAATTTTTTTTTTTTACTCAACAGTGAAGTCACTCCATAATCATTTTCTTTCTCATAACGAATTAATTGGTCTTTTTTTTGAATCATACGACATTTATTGATTCTTTTTTGCCATTTTTTCGGTACTAATCTAGACCATTTAGTCTGAGATAAATTGTATTGATAATGACTTCTTAACCAATTTTTCCATTCATTCGTTGTAGAATTTTGAAGTTTCTTATATCTTGATTTGTGATCAAATATTTTTAGTGCCCCCAGACGCTCCTTTATATTATACTTAATAAAAGTGGATGTTCCGCGATAGTGAAGTACGGATCCAAAACGATGCTTGTTAATAACTGGGGTTTGTGATAATTTGTAAAATACATATGCTTGGGATAAAGAAGATAAGTCACAAGAAATCCGTGATTTCTTATTTCTAATATTAGAAATCGGCCTTTTTATAGTCGAAATAAAGCGAATTCTTTTTTGATTTATTTCATCATTGTAAATATAGTTATCAAGAGTCCTTTTTGTTGATTCGAGTAATTTAACTAAAAGTTGTGCATTTTTTGTGGGAATTTTAATGGTAGATAGAAAGATATCGATGTATATTTTTTCAATGAAAAGTTTAAAAAAAAAGTGACATTTACGTATTAATCGAGCACTTCTTTTTTTTGATATCTGCCAAAATACTTTCGTGGATTCCGATCTTTTATCATGAGAGTTTGTCTTGTTAGGACTAAGATTCATATCTGAAGTTAGAAAGCTTTTTTTCTTGTCCTCTGTTATTCTGTTAATTTGATCTCTGATTGTGATCGTACTAGTAGCTAGATCCTTTATTTTTTTTTCTGTCAGTGAAAAATTTGTCCAATCCATGGATCT